TCTATGTTACGCCAGATTTTCTATGGATACAAATTTTTTAATGCGCAAAACTCTTATTTTTTTGATTCGGGGCCGCGAGAGTTATTTGTTTCGATCTCTATTTTTTTACCAGTAGTAGGTATTGGTTTTTACCCGGATTTTGTTCTTTCATTATCAGTTGACAAGGTCGAAGTTATTTTATCTAATTTTTTTATAGATAGTTTCCATGGAAACTATCTATAAAAAAATACTACGATTTTCAAAATTCTTTGCTGTACACTGTACAATGAAAAAATACTTATTTTTTTTTATCTTAAGTTAAGTTTAAGTAAAAAGGTGCAATTTGAACCAGATACATTTGGTTTTTGTGAGAACCATATGAATCACTACACTACTTGATTCATATGGTTCTCGCTGACTTACACAAATTTTTTATATTTTTTTTATATGCGTTCTATTTTGTTGATATTCGTTAGAGACTTTCTTTAGACATTAATTAGACATAGACATTAATATAAATGAACCATAACTATGTAGCCCGATTCCTAACAGATTGACCCCAAAGTAGCATATCCAAATTATAAGAAAGCCAATAGAAGCCACAACAGCAGAATTTGCAGGGGGCAATTTTTTATTTGTTCGACTATGTAAATAAATCGCGAATACGGTCCAAGTAATAAATGCCCAAATTTCTTTTGGGTCCCAATTCCAATATGAACCCCATGCCTCATTAGCCCATACTGCTCCCGAAAGAATCCCTATGGTTAAAAAGATAAACCCTATACTAATAACACGATAACCCCAACGGTCCAATTGTTGAATCAATTGGGACCTGTAATAATTTTTAGCAGAAAAAAAATAAGTATTTCCAAAAACATTGCTTTTTTTATTCATGCATTGAATTTCACCAAAGTAAAAAGATTCATTGAAATTTAATAAATGGTTTTTATTATAAAAAAGTGTTATGTCTTTTCGAAATGTAATGACTAGAAGTGCTACTGATAATAATGATCCGCATAAAAGGGCCGCATAACCCAATACCATCATACTTACGTGCATTATTAACCACTCAGATTGGAGAGCGGGTACTAATATTTCGGATTGATGTATTTCAGTTAAAAGACCTGAAGTAGCAAAGCCTTGTGTAAAAAGAGCGCTTGGTGCAGTTATTGCACTTAAATAATTTTTATTTTTTTTGAAATATGGAACAATATGAATAATGGAGAAACTCCATGAAAGAAAGATTAATGATTCATATAAATTACTTAATGGAAAATGTCCCGAATAAATCCAACGAATGACTAACAATCCTGTTATACATAAAAAAGTCACGATCATGCCTCTTTTTGACAAATCAGATAGTTTTACGATTTCATCGACGAATAAGGTTATTAAATGAATTGTAATCAAAATTGAAACAATCGAAAAGGAAATATGAGTTAATATATGTTCTAAAGTTAAAAATATCATAAAAATTTAAAATATAAAGTAAGGGGTCCTTTAATTATGAAGCGGCAATTACTAATTGAATTTATTATAGAATCTATTTTCTGTTTTTTAGAAGAGGGCATGCCGCCACTCGGACTCGAACCGAGATGCTCTAGCACTGCTTCCTAAGAGCAGCGTGTCTACCAATTTCACCATAGCGGCTTACTCAAATTTATAATAGCGTATTTCTATTCAATAGTCGAGACTGAATAAAGTAAATTCAATAGAATACTTTTAGAATACTTTTTAAAAAACAATAAAATTGATGAAGAAAAATTCATAGGAATTTGATTGTTTTTTTTTAGTTTAGAGGGCCGCTTTTATTTAACTTGGAATTTTCGTGGATTTTATCCCCTTCGAGAATTGACTCGTTGTAACTAACCAGTTCTACCCCCGGATAGGGGATAGAACTCAAAAAAGGGTCTTTTCTCCTTTTTACTTTTTTGTATTTTTTACTGATTCACTTATAATTTATCTTTATCGTGTTTCATTTTATTAATAAACCCCCAAAAATAGGATTTCTTTTAAATTTTAAATCACTAAAATTTTGTTATATATTAGGTTAGTAATTCAGAGAAATAATAATTCATAAATTTACAAAAAAGTTTGAAATCGAGGATTCAGTTATTTTGGCTAAAGATCTTTTCTTGTATCAGTTCTTTATCTTTATATAGTTAATATAGAAATAGGCGAACAAAGAAAAAATTGAACTATTGTTAAGTAGATCAATGAGTAAAATCTTAAATTGCGCTCATAAAAAAGATACTAAATGTACTAAAAAGGGTAAACCTTTATATCCTGTGTTTTTCGTTTTTCAAAAAAAATGGGTAATGGAAATCATTCATTTTATATTCCTGATATCTAAATAAAAATTGCCAGCTTTTGAGTCATGTATATTCAGATTCTCACAATTTTTTATTACTTATTTGTTTGTCGCACAAAAAAACTTTTTGACTGCCCGGTGGAAAGAGATTTACCCAATGAAAAAGCTTTTAAAGCCGCCCAATATCCTTGCTTTTTCCAAATATTTTTA